TCAGTCTTACTCAAAAGGTCCAATAGTGTATGTATATTGGCCCTTTTGAGACAATTATACGTTCTAGAAGGCAATTCTAATTGATCAATAAAAATACAATTCAATGGAATTCCTTTTTTGTTTTTCTTTAGATTAGTGAATCTTTTTTGAAAGGTTAAAAGGGGTGGAGTTAACCTGTTTTTATTTTCTTCGAAACTAGTGCCCTCTTCCTCTGTGTGTATAAAAGGAAGAAATAAATCAATCAAATTACGAGAAGCTTCATAAAGCGCTTCTTTAGGAGTTAAACTTCCATTCGTCCATATTTCTAAAAAAAGTATCTCGTGTTTTTCATTTCCATTCCCACAAGAAAAAATACTATAATTCACATTTCGAACAGGCATGAATACAGCATCTATAGGATAACTTCCATCTTGAGAGTTCTTTCTGAGTTCCGTATGATATCCGCGATCTCTCTTGATCTGTAACTCAATACAGAAATCAACGGGCTCTCTCAAGTTAGCTATAGGTTGTGTCGTATCAACGATTTCTACGGAAGGCGGTAAGATTATATCTTGAGCGGTTATGTATCTAGGACCTTTGACGCAAATTGATGCGTCTCTAACTCCATAGAGATTACTTCTCAATACAATTTCTTTCAAATTTAGTAAAATTTCTTGTATGGATTCTTCAATACCTACTATTGTGGAATATTCATGTGGCACGTTCCCAAATTTGGCGCGTGTGATACATGTTCCTTCTATTTCTCCAAGTAAAGCTCTTCGCAAGGCAATACCGACAGTATCCGCTTGCCCTTTTCTAAGCGGAGACAGAATGAAACGACCATAATAAAGACGTTTACTATCTACTCTTGATTCAACACACTTCCACTCTAGTGTTTGAGTGGATCCTGTTATCTCTTCTCGAACCATAACAGACTAGTATTATTATTTGATCATTGAATCGTTTATTTCTCTTGAAAGCGGTTTCATTTTTTTTTACAGACGTCTTTTTTTAGGAGGTCGACATCCATTATGCGGCATAGGTGTTACATCGCGTATACAACTTAACCGTACACCACTTTTAGCAATGGCTCGTAATGCGGCATCTCTTCCGCTACCAGCACCTTTTACCATAACTTCTGCTCGTTGCAAACCCACTGTACGAATAGCATCTACTGCTGTTCTTTGACCAGCATAGGGTGATGCTTTTCTTGAGCTTTTGAATCCACAAGTACCTGCGGAGGACCAGAAAACGACCCGACCTTGTGGGTCTGTAACGGTTATAATGGTATTGTTGAAACTGGCTTGAACATGAATAACCCCTTTTGTTATTCTACGTGCACTCTTCCGTAAACTAAAACGGGCATTCCTACGCAAACCAATACGCACTTTCTTACGTGAACCTATTTTTGGTATAGCTTTTGTCATATTTTATTATCTCATAAATATGAGTTAGAAATAACAAAAAGAAAAAAGATACAAAGATATCCGTTTCGGGTTAAAATATATCCTTTACTTTCATTTTTTTTTATTTGCAATTTGGACATTTCCGTGGGTACTTTTTTTTTTTTTTTTTTACTTTATTAGAATTAGAAAGAAAAGCTTCTTTTTCGAAAGATTACCCCTGTCTTTGTTTATGCTTCGGATTGGAACAAATGACTCTAATTCGCCCACGCCTGCGAATCAGTCGACATTTTGTACAAATTTTACGAACGGAAGCTCTTATTTTCATATATAGGTATTCCTTTCTTAAACTATGAATCTATTCTTTTGGAAAAAATAAGTCTCTTCACTTAAATTCTGAAACTTGGAAGTTATTACCCCAGAAAAACCTAATCCTTTGAATCTTTGGTATCCTTCAAATCTTCAGTATCCTTCGAGTCTTCGGTACGCTTCGAATCCTTATGGGGAAGTCTATAAATTATACGACCTTTGCTGGAATCATAACGACTTACTTCAATTTTGACCCTATCCCCCATCAGTATTCGTATAGAGCTAGACCGGATCTTTCCTGAAATATAGCCCAGGATGATCGTGTCATTCTCTAGGCGAACGCGGAACATTCCGTTGGGTAGGGCTTCCGTAACTAAACCTTCGAAAGTTACTTTTGCTTCTCTCGGGTTTTTTTTTTCTCTCCTATTTTTTTTTTCTGTCATATATTTTTCTCCTATTTTTCTATTTTTATTTTCCAAATAGGAAGTTCGAGATAGAATTTGGGTACTATAGGTGCGGCCATTACCATATATAACATAAAACTTCTCCCCCAATTCTGTTTAGTCGAGCTTCTCGATCTGTCATTATACCTCGAGAAGTAGAAAGAATAGCAATTCCCATTCCGCCCAAAACCTTAGGAATTCCTTGATAGTTGGCATAAATTCGTAAGCCAGGTCGGCTGATACGCTTTAAAAAGGTTCTAGTTCTATATATTCCCTTTCTAGTCTTTCTCCTTTGATGTCGCAAAGTTGAAACCAAGAAATATCTGTTACTTTCCTGATGTTTCCGAACACTTTCAATAAAACCCTCTCGTAGAAGTATTTTAACAATGTTTTCGGTAATATTTGTGGATACTACTCGAACAGTTCCTTTTTTATTCATGTCTGCGTTTCTTATAGAGGTTAGTAAATCAGCAATAGTGTCCTTGCCCATAAGACTCTAATTCTAGGTTCCTCCTAATTTTTCTATAATCAACATGTTTTCCCTTTTCTTTAAATTTAGGATTTTAAAGCATATACGTGAGACACAATCTACTAATTTTTTCTTTGATCTATATCTCGTCTACTAGTATTTATAATACTTCAGGAGCTAATGAAACTATTTTAGTAAAATTCAATTCTCTTAATTCTTCGGCAACCGCGCCAAAAACTCGAGTTCCTTTTGGATTTCCTTTTTGATCAATGATAACTGCTGCATTGTCATCATAGCGTATTATTATACCGTCGTCGCCTTTGAATTCTTTACGTGTACGTACAATTACAGCTCGAATTACTTCGGATCTTTCTAGAGGCATTTGGGGCACTGCGTCTTTGATTACAGCAATAATAACATCACCAATACGAGCATATCGCTGATTACCAGCGGCTCCTATGACTCGAATACACATCAATTTTCGAGCTCCACTGTTATCTGCTACATTTAAAAGGGTCTGAGGTTGAATCATATTATTTTGATTTCCATTTGTTATTTCAATGCAAAAGGATGAAAGAAATATTGTCTTTCCAGAAAGAAAAACCAGGGGTTTTTTATCTTCAATACTCCTTTTTGGGGTTCTATATCTCTAATCGAAGAAATTGACTTCGTATGGGCATTTTACTGGCAGCTATAGAGATAGCTGCTCTAGCTACAGTTTCGGATACTCCGCTCATTTCATAAAGTATTCGACCTGGTTTAACAACGGCTACCCAATATTCGGGGGATCCCTTTCCCGAGCCCATACGTGTTTCTGTGGGTCTTATTGTAACCGGTTTGTCGGGAAATATACGCACCCATATTTTTCCACCACTCCTGAGAATTTAGGGCATAATCACCCGCGGAGCAACTGGGGTACTCAACACTGTAGTAGTACAATCGGTTGTCTTTCTCTAGCCAATAACACGGCAAGAGGTGGACGGCAATTAAGTTGAGGGTAATGACAACAAACAAAATCCCAACACTTAATGCAAACGGCTCTGAATGGTCTAAAGATACGAATTATTCGACCGAGATGGGTTTACCTCACTCGTTTGTAGAAACACTTTCGAAAGAACAGACAAGATCCACCAGATAATAAATTGGTACGCCACGCACGGCTGCTCCGGCGAGCGACGGGGGCACGGGCGCGGTGTTTCTCGCAGTTGCTCGATGGCTAGGGGAACGGATAAATCCCCTTTCGAAATGACTTGATTATCCCTCGACTAGGAAACAAGAGTACTCTTGACCATAGGAAAGAAGCTAACTCTGAAAAAGAGAAATGGAATCATCGAGATAGGAGCTAGTTCCTGGATTGAGAGAGTTCTGCCCAATGCCTAAATTGGATGGTGGATCTTCAGCTTTAGCGAGTTCACTCGTAGAAATGTCCGTTCTTTCCTTTGAGCATATCCGTTTGATTGCTCGTAGCGCTAACTAGCATAGCATCCGTTTTCTTGCTTGGTTTCTTTAGTATCACAAGCCACGGATTGAGCAACTAGCGCGGTCGGGTAGCTGCTTTCCTCTTTTCCAACCTCTTACCAACTCGGGATGGCCTCCTCTCGGTCAAGGATCCGACCTTCCCCTCGCTCCGGGGTTCTATACTTTCGATGCTTCTCTTTCGATACGATAGCTATCCCCTGTTTAGTTTCTCGGCTTCCTATCTCTTAGGAAAGACTAGCTGGATCAGGTTAAGGGAAGGAAGTACGGGTCAAGTAAAGAAATACAACTGTTATCCACGAACAACCTTTTCTCATATGAATACCGTGCGCCAGTAAGTAGTCCATCAAAGCTAACCCGGGTTAACTACTCTCTAGGAAGCTTCCCCGTCCTAATCTAAGGAATGAATGAGGGAAAGTCTTGTCTCTTCTTTTCCGACACCCACTTCTGGATTGCCAATTCTAAGATTTATCGGTTCCTGAGACCCTTCTTTGGCTCGCCTTGACGGATTACTTCGATTACTACCGGACTTCCAGATTAGCTGCTTTTTACGCTTCACGCCTTTCCCTGCTGGGGTGGTGTCTTTCGTAGTCAGAAGCCTTGTTTGGCCATCAGGCATTATGTAGTTGGCACGGGATGCGTACTCCTCTCCTCCTGTTTGAACCGAAGAAGCAAGGGATTTTTCGCAAACTAGCGCTAGGAACCGTTGTCGACGATGAAAAGAATGCGAACCGAAGACCCCTTCCTCTCGAAGTGCGGTGCGTGCCATCGTAAGTGTGACCCTCCATCTCATATCATATTTATTCATTCAGCAGAAACATAAATCTACTCGAGGAATCACTCCTTTCTTCTTCATTATATATAATCTAAGGGATGGCTATGATAAAGAGTAGGATTTTGAAATTCCTGATCCCCATCCTTAGCCAAAGCAAAGTCCGTCCCTCCTTCCTGACGAATGCTTATTTGCCATCTAATTTCCCAGAAGAGCAGAAGTATATCTGGGGATCGTCCACATTGAGGACTTGCCATTTGCATCTTTCATCTCATAGTATTTTATCACGTTGAGGATTTCCCCGGTAGTTGTTTTGGTCTAATCTTGATTACTAATCATCTGGCTTAGCTCGACCTACCAATTTCACTTATCCTAGGGACTCGTTCGTTCACCGTGGACTATACTCTACTAAACTAAGAGACCTCGACTCTTCTGGAATTGATCCTTTTCTGAGTTCGCTTATCAACTTATCTTTCCTATCGTCGTACTGGTTAAGGGTAGAAATCCAACAGCTTCGGATAAAGGAGAGGAAAAAGCGTTCATTCTGCCCAATGCCTTGAACCCGTTCGGTCTCCCTTAATTGTGATTGAAATGACGATGGCAACAGGTTTCGCTTCTGCAGCGGGCATATTATAAGCATCAGCCATAAAATCTAGAGATCGCAATGCGTTACCCACTTTTGGATCCGTAAAACGGAGAACATCAGTCGGGCACTCCATAGAGGGACTTTCCTGAATTAGTGATACGAAAAAGTAAACGAATAAATGTGGGAAAAGTTGGGGACAGAAAAAGTTCCGTAATCGTCCTATTTTTTCGTTGCATTTCCTTGTTTTTAACGGAAGCGAGAAATGCGTAACGACTTGATTTTGAGATAGAGGATATTGGAAAGAAGTGCGTAGGTAGGCCTCAACGTGTTCATTGAGTAGCTTGAGGAAGTTTGCCATTGTGAGACGGTTAAGGCCACCCCTAAACTCCTGGACCAGTCTACCAGTGCTAATACTTTTCCCCCACATCTTTAAAGGAATCCTAACTTTGATGCCCCCACTATCTGTAAAAGAGACAAGCAACCCTGTCAAACTTTTTTTTCCCACCAAGATGCTCTCTAAGAAAATTACCCAGTAGGTGGTGATCTATCCCTGATCTGCACTCAACGATTGAAAACTTCACCATCCAAGCCATCTCAGGCCATCGGGAAACGCTTGCGAAGAAAGACCTAGCACCCCTCGCTACCCCATACTCTCTGGAATTTAGATGGTATATCGAGTCCATTTCCAAACAAAGCAAGCGGGCCATTGCCTCGACTATGACAGCATCCAAAGCGCCTATCGGCCATAATTTATCTGGCTTGGTAGGATCCCGTATTGACCAACGCCTGCGAGAGAAGGTGTAACCCCCTTTTAGTAAGCAGCGTATAACATGGCTAACCTCACTATATGTAGTATTTGAATGAATAGATGAATGCCTCCAGTTTTGGAGTAGATATAGGCACAATTTAGCAAGTAACATGGTTGCTGTCACAATTCCTTAATCTTCTCGGCTGGAATCTACAATGGGCTACGTACGCCCTTGTTTTTGAATCACGGAAATGAAGAGAATTAGTGCTTACCTGCAGTCCACCCTTTCTTTGAACCTTGTAAATGATCGAATTTACAGATATGAACTGAGTGCCATTTGATGAGTAAGATCGAACAAGGGAGAGGGATATGGAAAGGATGAAGTAATGAAAGAGGAAGTCATTGCTAGTAGTAACGACTTGTCACGATCCATTGGTTCATATAGAATCCATGTCCTAGGTCTATCAAAAAACATTCTTTTCGCTAAGCGTATATAATAAAATAGAGTGAAAGGGTCCACCCCGAAACCAAGGGGGTACTAACTAACAGCTGAGTCCTCTCCGAACCGCAGGAGATAGTTGCCCATCATACGGCTCACCAACTTCACTTGCCTCTAAGGGGGGCTCGCTCCGGGCAGGTTCGGATCACTTACTATACACGGCCCTACGAAGGGGTTAGGAGCTCAAGATGATTCTTTCTTTGTCGAGACGAAAAAGGAACCCATCTTTTCGATTGAAAAATGTGAGTCTGTTTTGCCCACTTTATCCATCCCCCTCTATCAAAATGATCAAAAAGGCATTTTAAATGCTTCTTATTCCCGTGTTTGATCTTATCCATCTCTGCCCCGCTTCCATGTGGGCAGAGACCCCTGTAGAGAATGAAGAGGAGCCAAGGATCTTACTCTCAAGAGTGCTTCGATAGGCTCCACTCTCTCCCCTGAATAAGTCAGGCTCCGTTAGCCTGGGCTGAGATGGGGATAACGAGTCGACGATTGAAGCCCCCAACGTTCTGCCAGACACTGGACAGGGGTAAGCTCTGTAAATGTGTAGAGCCAAGTGTAGTGTGGTGTAGTAGTAGGCACTTCTAGGCCCCTTCCCGGCTACTGGATCACTCCAGTGCTTCGGGTACTACGGACCCTCTGCCATCCATTGCAGCAGAGCCGTTTCATGAGCGGGGGGGCTAAGCGCAGTTCTTTGAATCAAAGGTTTCATGAAATCAAAATCGATTCTTTTTTAGATATCTGGATAGATGGATGGATCTATCTTTCTATTCAGATATCTTTTGCAATCAGCCCCAAATCCTTGATTTGGCCAGGAAACAAAGCACTGCTTTGGGCCCAGGAAGCGAAGGGAATGAGCTCGGCTGCTTCTCCTCCACACTTCTTTATTTCTCCGTGCCCCTTCCGCATGCGCTTCGCGCGCCATTGGCGCTTTGCTCTCCTCTTATTTCTTCATTGGAGGGTTCGGATGGACTTCGCCGTTCTTTCCCAACGAAAATGGAAAGGGCTGTATCACATCGAGATGTCGATTCGTTTTCCGCCCCAAATGAGATGGGGAATTAGTCACCTCTGTCCCTTCATCTTTATGAAAGGAATCGAGGCCCGGCCCGGCTCGCGTCGTTCCAACAACCGACGGGGAGCACCTCAGTATACGATCGCGCGCAGTAACTGGGAGTCCTATTACACCTAAGGCCAACTTCCATTCACCAAACCCAGGTTCATCTCGTGTAGTGATTGTGGACTCGTACAAGGATATGGAGTCGACGGTTGATGTATCAGACTCGACCCTGTCTTTCGTAGCATGCATTCCCATCTGTGTTGCAACTGATTCGGTAAGCTACGTGTCCGGTGCACGGAAAACAGCCTTCGGTCTCCCAACCTTACTCATGGCAACCTTCCGGCCGCCCAACGACCTATAACGCTAGTCACTACTCCCACTGGGGCTAGGAAGTAAGCCCCACAACCCAAAGCGGCGAAGAACAAATAGAATTTGCTACAAAAGCCGGCTAACGGGGGTATTCCTGCGTATGAGAACATTGTAATGGAGAAGGTCATAGCCAAAATAGGATTCGTTTTGGCTAGAGCGCCCAAATCCGCTATATATTTGACACGGGTTTGCCGTAATGCTGGAACTATGGCGAATGCATCTATCGTCATTGATGCATAAATAAATATACCAATTAGTAGTGATTGAATTCCTTCTATGGTTCCACATGAGAAACCAGTACGAATATAACCTACATGTCCAATCGAACTATGAGCTAGAGGTCTTTTGACTTTCGTTTGGGCCATGGCGGCCAGTGCTCCTAAGATCATAGAAGCAATGCTGCAGAAAAAGAAGATTTGTTGTAATGTACCCCCATAGGAAGCAACAATAGAAACACGTGACATATTTGCAGAAATAGAGATTTTAGGCGCAATAGAAAGGAATGCTGTCACCGGGGTGGGTGAACCCTCATAGATATCAGGTGCCCACATATATAGAGTCAAAAGAGAGATTGAGTCCGAGGGAGAGGGGGGTTTTCTTGGGGCTCGAGAGATTGAATAGATAGGGCCCCACAAGTTGGTTAATTCGCCGCTGGGGAATTCACACAAAAGGGAAGGACTTATTCTCAACGAAAAAAGTGCTCTCTGAACCGAACGTGAAAGTTGTTTTCCATCAGACGGCTGTTCACGTAACTCCACTCTCGGCTTGGATTATATATCCATTTGGTCCGCTCTCGGCCATTCCACACGCTGCCTAGCAGAGACGTGGTTATCTGAAGTGGATTCTCTCTTTTGTAGTAGATGCCGAACCTGCTGCTCAGTGGGCGGGCGCAGCAGCTACATGGACCCCTTTCTTTATGTTGTTGCCAGCGCTTTCCCGGGCCGAGCCGGAATTCTTTATTAGAACGTCGGCAGGCAAAGCCCGAAGGAAGGCTGCTATCCCCTCGGCCTTCTTCCTTTTCGATGAAAAACAAATCGACATCTCAATCTCCGAAAGCGTTTTCCTTACCCTGCAAATATCCCCCCCTTCGTCGAGCCTTTCCTTTAGTGGTAAGGGATATGCACCTTATCTGAACGTCGGCAGGCATTCCGGAATTCTCCTTTTTGAGCCCCGGGTGAACATAGGCTCAAACATGATTGGGGGGTCCTAGCTACGCCATGCGTTCAATACAAAAAAAAGCCTCTGGGAAGCTGCAGAGATTACAAAAAGAGGGTGCTTTCCTGTGTTGCACTGAAAAAAGGACAAAGGAGAAGACGCTCTTCGACTTTCTTTCTTCCTCCCGCGCCCGCCTAAGCCCGGCCCGCGTTAGAGGGGAAGATTAGCAAAGCGGAAAAAGACAGAGGGAGGGGGAGCTGCATCTTATTCTCTTCGCGTTCAGGATCGGAGAAGCATTCGGAAGGGGCGAGGCCTTCATTTCGTTGGCAGAAGCAGAAACGATCCAATCCATTCGGGGCTTCGGGGAACCCAAAAACGAACTCTGTTTACTTTTTTCATAGATAGATGATATATATAGGAATAATATATACATCCCTTTACTTTATATGTCTATGTATCTTTTTTTTAATCATCTCCCGATTATCTTTTTTTTTTAGTTCGCACTGCTCTTTCTCTCTAAATTGCATCAAAGAAAATAGAGAGAGAGAGCAGATGGATCCTATCCCCTATAACGAACACTCATTCCTATCTATTGATAGAAAGATCTTCGTCACGGACTTTGCCTTAGACTGACGGAACAAAGCTAAGAAGTAGGCTGAATGGAAAAAGGAAAGGGACAAGGGCGGTCGTCGCTTGGCGCGAAGGCTGCTGGTTCGGTACGGTACTAAAGGTCCTCGGACTTCCAGGCGGTTTTTCTTTTGGGCTGCTGTGAACCCTTGGATCTCGCCAATACAGCCTCCTATGGTTTTCGTTACCGAGATATCTTTTCTTTTTTCCCAGGGATTTTTTGGGTAATCAGCTCCCATGCTGCAAACAGTCAAATCTGAACCTTGTCGCTCTTCTTTCCTCGTGGGCAGGAAGCACACCAGCTGCGTGCGTTGCGTGATTCAACTGTGTTTTTTGCACTTGACTGGGCGGACAGTTGACCGGAAGATAACTTCGATTCGCCCGGCCAGCAGGCGGGCGGCGTGCTTATCTTGTGTGACAACACTACAGAGCGAGTAGCTCTTCTAGTCGGGCAGCTGTGTGACAACACTCCAGAGAAAGCGGCGCTTTTGTGTAACATGCTATGGTCTCAACGCCCTTACGAGGTAGTGATGAGTTTCACGCGCTCTAAGCCCGGCCCGCGCGCAGTTAGGAGGATTGGCCGCTATCTGAGCGGTACCACCCATCCTACCCTACTACCTATAGGGGGCCGTCCGTCCTACAGCCGCCCGAAAAGGAACTGCAGTAATCTTGAATAGGGATCCTACAGCGATAAAAAGAATCCCCATAAAAATACCACTAGATCGAGCACCAGTGATTTCGTATCCGGTCAAAATCTTGGCTAATTGATCGAAGTGGGTAGCTCCAGTAGACCCATAGATCATGGAACAAATAGGGTGGGTAGGCCCAACCACCACACTACACGTATAGACGCGAACCCCCCTCCTTACCGTACGTGCGACTCTCACCGCATACGGCTCGCACAAAGACTCAAAAATCCATCCCGAGCTTTTTATTCCACCTCTCCTCTCCAATCCTCGATCAAACCTCTACTTCAATGAACCACGTCGCGTTCTTTATCTTTCTCACTCGTCGTTTCGTTGGTCTTTTATTGGTCATTGATTGTCTCGTGGAAGCAACCGATGCTTTGGTCATTCGACTCCTTGATGCCAGTCTGTGCTTGCTGTCATGCTGGCAAAAGCGGGGGGCCGGTTTTACCTACTATTGGATTTGAACCAATGACTCTCGCCGTATGAAAGCGATACTCTAACCGCTGAGTCAAGTAGGTCAAGCTGAGTCAAGTCAGAGAAAATAGAAAAAAAGAGAAAGCCAACCAAAGCGCAACCAGAGTTCCCCGCGGGGTGGAGCGCTAAGAAAGAGAAAGCGTTATCGCTATACGAAATGAAGCAGCGGCTAGCACGCTAAGATAAACCACTTGGTTTAGGCTCCTGCTTAGTGGCGTGTGATTTCAACACTATTCCAGAGGTATATGACAAAAATGGTGGGAGAGACCTCTATGTTCCTCAGCTTAAATCATTCTAAGATTGTTTACAATTCTGTCATCTATTTGACATGAGGGCTAGAGGGTGGTCTTGGAGCAAGAAAAGTGTTGAGTCCAGGCGCATTATGGTACGACTGAGACTGAGTTGGGCAGGAGCAAGCGGTTGGATTGGCCTGACTCTTCAAGACCAAAGATACTCGGCTTCCTCTTCATCAAGTCACGAAATTCGACCCTTAGTTAGCTGCACCAAAACTAGAGTAGGGCCAAGCAAAGCCTAGGATGAATCTCTCTTCTGTCTAGACGAAAGATCTCATTTTTGCTACCGCTCTCCCTCTTATGAGTCTCTGTCAGCCGTTGTTTAGTAGCTTTCAACGCGAGTTCAGTCATTCTCTTATATACTGAAAAGTACGAACTGACTTAAAGCACGAACATGAAGGAAAGGCAGAATTCTAAACATCTTGAATCGGATTCTCTCTTCTCAGAGAGCTTGAGAGTGAAATGAGTGGGCCGGCCAAAGAAGACCACTATGGAAGTGAAAGGGGAGGGCGCTAAGCAGAAGTCTAATTTTGAGCACAAAGCGAGGGTGTCACAATCCTTGTTCGGAAGGAGTCAAAGAACCTTTGATTCGAGAAAGGAAGAGCAGTCATACTTGACCTTCTTTACTATATAGAATAGAATAGAATAGAATAGAATAGAATAGAATAGAATAGAATAGAATAGAATAGAATAGAATAGAGTAGCGGAAAAAGAAGATAGCTTCCTTCCTATCATCTTCTTTTTTTTCAATTCAACATACTTGCGTCAATAGTGTGCTTGCCGAAAAGCTAGCTTCTTTGCCAGCTTCGAGTGACTGTGACTACTCTTACTGTCCGTAACTCACAGAAGAGGCGGGAAGACTTTTTACTCCAAATTGATAAGCGATCAAACCCTTTGTTGTAACCTACTCTTGCACCCGGTTAGTTAGGTTCTTTTTCCTATCTATATATACTAACAACAATGTGGTGACATAATTCAACAATGTCATCGCTCATCAACAATTTCAGAAAAACTATCTCTCCTCTTTCCAACAAAAGGAATCTCGTAAAAGAATATCTTAGAACGGCGGAGTACTAACTCTAAAGAGATCATAATACACTAAAGTAAGGAAAAAAAACTTCTGGTTCACTCTCGAAAGATGTCTTAAGCAGC